TTTTGGTTAAGGGATTTTAAAATCTTTTAAAAGGGCATCTAATCAAAACCTTGGTAAAAAAAGTAAGGACGTCGCGCTACGAAACGCTGTAAGGAGGCACAGGCTTGTGATCTACAGATTTCCTAAAGTAAACTAACATAATTTATGTAAAAATAATGTGAATTGAACCATCTTATTAGCATTAAAATAAATCAAACGAGATTCCGTAAGTAATAGCGAATGAAAGCGGTTAGAGGCTTGGGTTTTTATTTATTCGGAATCCAGAAAACTCAAGAAGGTAAAAGTCCTGTACGTAATAAACTAAAAAATACCAAAAAGAAGTAATACGAAGACTTACTTTGTATGAATAAAGGAGAACCACCTTCTAAGCCTAAAGCTTTTTTTAACCGATAGTGAACGAGTACCGTGAGGGAAAGGTGAAAAATACCGTAAGGGTTCTAGTTATAAAAACTAGATTAAGAAATTAGATGTTTACAAGTTTTCGGAGTTAATAGCAACCACGAAGTGCCTTTTGCATAATGAGTCAGTAAGTTATTACGTGTAGCAAGTTTAAGTAAAAATACGTAAGCAAAAAAGTAACATGTATTAAACCTGAAGCCGAGTGATCTAATTGCGAGCAGGTTGAAAATTCAGTAACATGTTTTAGAGGACCGAACTCACATATGTAGCAAAATATGGAGATGACTCGTAGTTAGGGGCGAAAGACCAATCAAACTCGGCGATAGCCGGTTTTTCACGAAACGTATTTAAGTACTACGTTATTAGCTAATAAATTTTAGGTAGAGTACAGACTAAACAAAGGGGTGTAAAAACTTACTAAGTTTAGTTTAACTCCTAACTATAACTTAATTTTAATAGCAGACAGTCTTTAGGCGATAAGGTCTAAAGACAAAAGGAAAACAATCCAGACCGTATACTAAGATCTCAAAATTGTAGTTCAGTGAAGAAGGCTTTTAAAATTTCAAATAATAAATCAGGATAGGCTTAGAAGCAGCCTTTCATTAGAGAAAGCGTTTTAGCTCATTATTTTATTTTTAAAAACCAAAAATTAAAGGAGACTCTAAACTACATATCGAAGTAACGGATTAGTTACAAACTAATGGTAGTGAAACGTTCTGTAATTTTTAACAACGTAAGTTTAAATAAACATCAGAAGTGCTAATGCTGACATGAGTAGCGCAAACTACGTTAACAAATCGTAGTCATTTTATGTTCAAGGGTTTCAATGTAATTTTAAATTCATTGAGTGAGTCGGTCCTTAAGAGGTGAGCAAACGCTGTACTCGATAGGAAGATATTTTATAACCAATTATATGTGTAAGTAATAACTTATATGCAAATAAATATAAATGCAGTGTATTCTTCAACTCAAAGATTAAAGATGCATATAATTATATTTCTCAAGAAAAAATTATAATGTAAGACCGTACCCAAACCGACACAGGTGAACTTATCGAGAAGATAAAAGTGAATGAAAGAATTGTACTGAAGGAACTCGGCAAATTAACTCTGTACGTTCGCAATAAAGAGAACCATATTTAAATTATGGTGGCACGAAATAAGAAACAACGACTGGTTACCAAAACCACAGGACTCTGCAAATTATTACAAAAAGTATAGAGTCTGACGCCTGCCCAGTGCTTAAAAGCGATAAACTTAAGTGAGAGCTTAAGTTATAACCTTAAGTAAACGGCGGTTCTAACTATAAGAATCCTTAGGTAGCGAAATTCCTTGACGGGTAAGTTCCGTCCCGCATGAATGGCGTCACGATTGTTTTACTGTCTCCAGTACAACTTCAGCGAAATTACATAACCTATGAAAATGTGGGTTACCTACAGTAAGACGGAAAGACCCTAGATCCTTTACTCTATCTTTGTATTGTAATAGACTAAAACATTGTGTAGAATAAGTGGGAATACTTCAAGAAAGTATAAAACTGAAATACCACTCAAAGTATTAGAATTTTACTAATTTACGTAAAAATCCGTAAAAACAGTATAAAAAGGGGAGTTTACTTGGGACGAGTACCTCCTAAAATGTAACGGAGGTGTACAAAGGTGAACCTCATTTGCTTAAAATAAGCAATGAAGCGTATAATGACATAAGTTCGCTTAACAGAAAGATTGATAAATCAACCTGAGACGTAAGTCGGTCATAGTGATCCGGTATTCAAGTGTGGAATTGTTACCGCTCAACAAATAAAAGGAACTCTAGGGATAACAGATTCATCGTGGCTGAGAGTCCTTATTGACGCCACGGTTTGATACCTCGATGTCGAGTGCGATTCGTTGTTAGTAAAAGAAGAAATGTACTTCTTGTAAATAACTAATACCGTATAAGTTTTATTTCTTAAAACTTCAGAAAGTATTAAACTTGTATTACAGGCGGGAAGCTGAAAGTTTAACCTTATTTTAAAATTGAACTTTGAGTGGGCCCGTACATCTACTCCAGATGTTGATCAATGAGCTGGATTTACAACCAGCGAACCCTATGATACATAATTTAGCTATTATGTATACAGAAGCAGGGCACAAATTTGTAATTGAATTACTTATAAATTCACATTGCAAAGAGAATATATAACTTAGTAAATCTGACAAGAGAAGTAATTATAGAGATATAATATGTATTTTAACAAAAAAAAGGAATACATCCAGAATAAAATTCCCTAAATCGAGGGTAGAGGGGGATAATTATAAGTTATAAACAACCCCTCTAACACGAAATAGCGTGAATCCTAAACATAAGATGAAGTTTGACACGACAGTTGAACCGGAGCATCGGTTTTAGGGGGAATAGAGGTACTTACTAAATATGTGTATGTAATACAGGAACGAAGTAACTATAATTGTAAACCAATGAAACATTTGGATGCAAGCTAATGTGTAAATGTACAATTATAGCAGGATTCCATAAGAAGCAAATGCTAAAGAGAAAGTCTTTAGATATGCAGACGTATGGACGAATTAGAATGATTTAAATGAGAGTCTTGATTTTATTTAATAACAGAATTATTTGACATGATATGAAAAGATATTGATTGGAAATCAAAACAAATTTGATTAACAAAATTACAACTCAAAATTTTTAAATTGAGTAAAGAGGAAGACATGATTGCAGTCTTTAAATTGCAAAAACAACTTGTCAACCATGAAAATGCAAAACTTTTAGCTATTCGTAAAATTACTCAAGATAACTTGGGCAAACGAACAGCTGGTGTAGATGGAATTAGTAAATTAACTCCCGCCGCAAGGTTGGAACTACTAAAAGAAATTAGAATAGGTAATCAAACAGATGAAATCCGAAGGATAACAATTTTGAAATCCAATGGAAAAGAAAGGCATTTAGGTATACCTACCATAAGAGACAGGATTAAACAATGCTTATTAAAATTTGCTTTAGAACCTCAATACGAAGCGGTTTTCGAACTGAACAGTTACGGGTTTCGTCCAGGCAGAAATGCTAATGATGCGCGAAAAGCCATTGTTAAATGCTTACAAAGAACTCCTAAATTCATCTTAGATGCTGACATAAAAGGCTGTTTTGACGAAATTAGCCATTCTTCATTATTAAGAAAAATTAATACATTTTCTTTGTTTAGAGATCAAATAAAAGTTTGACTTAAAGCAGGGATACTAATTAATTTTCACAATTCAAAAACAGAAATTCTTCCCGAATCTGGAACCCCACAAGGAGGTGTAATTTCCCCTTTGCTAGCTAATATTGCTCTTCATGGAATGGAAAAGTTAATACGTAAAAGAGGAGTATACATTGTTAGATATGCAGATGACTTTTTGGTATTATGTAATGAAAAATTGGATCTAATAGAAGCAAAACAGAAAATTGAACTCTTTCTATCAGAATTAAATTTGGAACTATCTAAAGATAAAACAAGAATTATTCATTCCGGCTTAATACACAATAATGTTAAGCCTGGAGTTAATTTCTTGGGTTTCAACTTTATTAATTGAAAAGTAGGTATACATCGATCAGCTAAAGATAGCCACGGGAATTTTACTGGGTGAAAAGGGCAGTGTCAGCCTAGCGTTGACTCTATCCGAAACCATACACTATTCCTAAAAGATACTATAAAGAAATTCTCTGGTTTATCACAATTAGTATTGATCAGCAAATTAGCTCCAATTATTAGTGGTTGAACTAGATACTTTTCTGTTTGTAACGCTACAAAAACTTTTAGTTTTTGTAGCATGAGAACTTATAATCTGTTACAAAAATGATCTAAAAAGAAGTCCAAATCTAGTAAAAATGTCTCATCACATTGGATCTCGACGCAAACTTCCAATTGGGTGTTCGGTTTCAAAGATAAAAATGAAGATATAGTAAAACTATATCGACATGATCAAACTAATATTGTTTCTACAACTAAAGTGAAAGGAAGTAGTAGCCCATATGATGGCAGGATCGTATATTGATCTAAGAAACTGTCATCGAATAACAAATATGGCTCGCTTTTAAAAACACTTCTAAAAGTTAAGGGCCCTAGATGTGAAAAGTGCAAGTTATATTTTACGGATTCCTGTATAATAGAAATGGACCACATTGTGCCCAAAAATCTCGGAGGATCCTCAAATTGAGATAACTTGAGACTTTTACATGGACATTGTCATGATGAAGTACATTCCAAATACTTTGAATCAAAAGTAAGAACCAAATCATAAAACTTTACTTAAATGGAATTATTTCCTAACATTTTAACTCGAGGAGCCGTATGATGGGTGACTATCATGTACGGTTCTGCAGTGGCAGGTATTTCTGTGAAGAAAAATTTGACCATAACCTCATCTTATCCTGGAATTGAAGAAGATTCCAAGGGTCTAGTTGTTCGCTAGTGAAAAAGGTACGTGAGTTGGGTTCAGAACGTCGTGAGACAGTTCGGTCCCTATCTGCTGTAGGCAAGAAAAGAAAAAAGACTATTTCTAGTACGAGAGGACCGAAATATTTTAACCACTGGTGTATTGATTGTCATATCTTTGGCATTGTCAAGTAGCTACGTTAACTGTGTATGTGTACTGAAAGAATCAAAAGTACGAAGACATCTTTAAGTTGCTTTTCATGAATAATCTAAAAGACTATTAGATAGATCGGTTTAACGTACTTATTTAGTAATAAATACCGCTTATAAATACGAATTTATTCAACAAAGACTTTAAATTTAACTTAACCAAAAAACAAAACAAAATTTACTAATGGCTCAAAAAATTAATCCAGTAAGTTTTAGACTTGGTACTATTCAAGTTTGAAGCAATTTCTTCCAAAATTATGGAAATTATTTTAATCCGTATTCTCTAATTTTACATCGTCAACTGCAAGTTACAGATTACCTAAATCGGTTTTTTCCACACGTAATTTCATTTTTGACCAAAGCGATTGAGTTTTTCCAACGACAAAATTTTTTAAATATTCAATATGTTCAAAAAACAAAAGATGTAGATAAAACTAATTTTTCAACACTTGATTCTTCTGAGTTACTTAAGGTTACAACAAAACAACTTCACAATGATTTGGAATCCCAGTTAGTATACGGTTATACGAAAAATCAATGACTCGGAACCTCAAATTTACTAATAAATTACGTTTACTTTTCTGCAAAGCAAGGTAATTCTTTTAAGAAAATTATACAAAATATTTGTAAAATGTTAACTACTCATTTAAACACAATAAAAATTAGTTATTCCACGAAAGGGGTAGTCAGATTATCATTAAAAGGCTTTAAAATCCAATTAGCAGGCCGCTTTGATAACTCCCGAAATCAAATGGCTAAGTTAATGAAACAAAGTATTGGGTCACTCCCATTAACTAGATTAGAAAGTTACGTAGAGTATTCTCATAAGGAATTTTACACAAAACATGGAGTTTGTGGCTTACAAATTTGACTTTTTTATGAAATAGTTCAGTAAATCATGCGTATAAACAAAAAACTCATAATAAATACCCTTCAAAAATTGGTTACTCTCGACATTTTTTGAGATTTGGTCAGTTTGGTATAAAAGCAACTTCTTCTGGCAGACTAACCGAAGATCAACTAAACTCTTTAGATAGATCGCTAATANAAAAACTAAAAGAAGTATCGAACGGTAACAAAAATTTTAAACTTTGAAGTCTACTCTCAACAAATTTATCTTTAACAAAACTAAGTTCAGAATCTCGTATGGGGAAAGGGAAAGGCTCAGTCTATACACACGCTTTATTTGTCAAACCCGGATTTATCTTGTTTGAATTCTCGGGACTTTCTAGGCATCAAGTATTGGACATCATCGATTTTATAAAAAACAAAATTTCCCTTAAGATTATTCTTGTTCTACAGGATAGTTAAACAAAAAAGGGGGAGAAACTCAAAGGCTGAGTGTTAGTCTGTCGCACTAAAAGTTGCGGGTTCGAATCCCGTCTCTCTCGTTCAGCTAAATCAGATTAGTGAAGACAAGGTATAGCAAAATGCAAATAAAAAATGCAAACTCTCTTTACCCAATGAGTTTCCCGATGAATCTTTTCAACAAATCACAAAGACATTGGTACTCTCTACTTAATATTTGGTGCCTTTTCAGGGGTACTAGGAGCGTGCATATCTATGCTAATTCGAATGGAATTAGCGCAGCCGGGTAACCATTTACTTTTAGGCAATCACCAAGTATACAATGTTTTAATTACAGCACACGCGTTTTTAATGATTTTTTTTATGGTAATGCCTGTAATGATTGGTGGTTTCGGTAATTGGTTAGTTCCTATTATGATAGGAAGTCCAGACATGGCTTTCCCTAGACTAAACAATATATCTTTTTGACTCCTTCCACCTTCTTTATGCTTACTTTTAGCTTCTTCAATGGTTGAAGTAGGCGTTGGAACAGGATGAACTGTTTACCCTCCTCTTAGTTCGATACAAAGCCATTCAGGCGGAGCCGTCGATCTAGCAATTTTTAGTTTACATTTATCTGGAGCTTCCTCAATTTTAGGAGCTGTTAATTTTATTTCTACGATTCTAAATATGCGTAATCCTGGTCAAAGTATGTATCGAATGCCACTATTTGTTTGATCTATTTTTGTAACGGCATTCTTATTACTACTAGCTGTCCCAGTATTAGCAGGTGGAATTACTATGTTACTAACAGATCGAAATTTTAATACTTCTTTCTTTGACCCTGCAGGCGGAGGTGATCCAATTTTATATCAGCATCTCTTCTGGTTTTTCGGTCACCCTGAAGTTTACATCCTAATCTTACCAGGTTTTGGTATGATAAGCCATATCGTATCTACTTTCTCTCGAAAGCCAATATTCGGTTACATAGGTATGGTATACGCAATGGTTTCTATTGGTGTTCTCGGTTTTATAGTTTGAGCACATCACATGTATACAGTGGGTCTTGATGTGGACACACGAGCTTATTTTACAGCAGCCACTATGATTATTGCAGTTCCCACAGGAATCAAAATATTTAGCTGAATTGCTACAATGTGAGAGGGTTCTATACATTTTAAAACACCATTACTGTTCGCAATAGGATTTATTTTTTTATTTACAATAGGAGGTTTAACAGGAATTGTTCTAGCAAATTCAGGCTTGGATATTAGCTTACATGATACTTACTATGTGGTTGCTCACTTCCATTACGGTGCGCCGTCTAATTGCGTTATCGCTGCTTGCTTTAGTGAGCATGTATTACCGTTCTTTAATTGTATAACAGTATGTTATACAATTTATACATTAAAATAATCAACTTACTTACTTCTGGCCAACAGAAGAAGGACAATAGCATGTTGATAAAGGAGTTTTGAAATAGTAAACTCCGAATTATACTACCCATGATTAGGCTGACGAACTCCTTTTACAATCAGCTAGGCGGATCCGAAGTTCCGGTCGTTAGCAATAACGATGTATCGCATGGTGAAATCTCTTACGTAGTTGAGCTCTTACAGGAATGGTCTGATACCCGAAATTTAAGTAAAATTTTTAAAGCTGAGGAGAATCTAAAGGTAGTTGTTAACGGTAAACGTAAAAATTCGGGAAATCCTGAAAGTCGAAAGACTTGAGGATTCGGAGGGATCGTAGTACGAAATATAAGCAGTTCTGCCTATACTAGGAAGGGTCCTAGTTCAAAAGCTACTCAAGATTCTATGCTTTCGGGTTATGAATCTGTAGAAGTAGATTTAAATAAAATTGACAAACAAATCTTAGAATATATTCAAACTGGCAAAAGAATAGAAGGATTAAGTAATCTACTGCGAAATCCTGACTTCCTTATTGCAAGTTATTCAAAAATCAAGTCCAATAAAGGTGCTACTACTCCTGGACTGAATAGTGAAACTTTAGATGGTATAAAATTGGGATGATTTAAAAAAGCTGCTGAAAGTATAGCTAATGGGTCTTATAACTTTGAACCCGTTAGGTGAAAGTTTATACCGAAACTTAAATCTGCTGAAAGACCTCTTGGTATACCAAATCCCAGAGACAAAATTATTCAAGAATCTATGAGACAACTGTTAGAACTAATATATGAAAAAATCTTTTCGGATTCTTCCCATGGTTTTAGGCCTAATAAAGGATGTCATACAGCACTTAATCAGGTGAAAATGACAATGGGATATTCCTCGTGATTCATTGAAGGGGGTATATCGAAGTATTTTGATACTACAAACCATAATTATTTAGTTTCTAAATTAACAAAAGTTATTAAAGATCAACCATTTATTGATTTAATATATAAAGTTTTGAAAGCAGGATATGGTTTCTCTAAGGGGAAAATCATAAACACTAGTATAGGCTTCCCGCAAGGCGGAGTTATTAGCCCTATATTGGCCAATATTTACTTACATGATTTTGATTTAAAAATACTGGAAATAGCGGAAAGCTTTAATAAGGGACTCCGCAGAAAAGCAAATCCTGAATATACTAAGATGGTTAGAGATGGTAAAGTCGATAGAAAAAGGTTCATTTATCCTACTATGGGTGAAGACACTCATTTCAAGAGAATGAAATATGTAAGGTATGCGGATGACTTCCTCATAGGAGTCATTGGATCTAAAGCAGACTGCGAGGAAATTAAATCCAATATTGCGGCTATCCTTTTGAAAGAATTCTTCCTTGAATTAAACTTAGAGAAGACCAAAATTACGAATGCCAAACAAACTTCTGCCTTTTTCTTAGGGTATAAGGTTCATATATCGCTACCTACCAAAGATAGGATACAATATCTTCCGAAAAGAGGAAACAAACTTGCTAGACTATCAAGTCGACCGCTATTGGATGCTCCCATTGAGAAGATAGTGTTGAAATTGAATTCTGTAGGTTATTGTAAAACTGACGGGACTCCCACGAGATTCGGGAAATTCCTACATGCTCCACTGACAGAAATAATTTACAAGTACAAGTCATTGCAAAATGGGTTGCTAAATTATTATTCCATGGCTAATAACTATGGTCGTCTATCTGCAAGAATACATTACATCTTGAAATATTCTTGTGCTCTAACTATTGCTTCAAAAATGAAGTTAGGTACTCTTAAAAAAGTATTTGGTCATTATGGAGCCAATCTTGAAATCAAGAATGAGAAAGGAATGATCATCCAAAATTACCCTAAAATTCCTTACTCCAGACCTAAAGATCCTATCAAAACGAAAATATTTGATCCTATTGGTTATATAGAGAAGTCATCAACCTATTCCAAAAGAAGTTTAGTAACTTTTGGTCAAGCTTGCATGATATGTGGAAGATTAGATACAATCGAAATGCACTATGTAAATAAGTTGAAGAATTGTTCTTCAAAAGATTGATTAACTTCTCGAATGATCAAAATGAATAGGAAACAGATGCTTGTTTGTCAAAATTGTCATCGACTTATTCACAAGGGTAAGTATGGTGGTTCTAAAATTATTTAAGTGACTCTTTTGAAGTGAAAGCCGTATGCGTTGAAAGACGCACGTACGGTTTGGAGAGGGGTCTCTGATACTTAAAAAGATCGGTTTCCTACTCTACTATTATCAATGGGGGCAGTATTCGCTATATTCGCTGGATTTTACTATTGATTTGGTAAAATAACAGGTTCTCAATACCCAGAACTTTTAGGTCAAATCCATTTTTGATCAACTTTCATTGGAGTAAACCTTACGTTTATGCCAATGCATTTTTTAGGGCTTGCAGGTATGCCACGTCGTATTCCTGATTATCCAGATGCTTATGCAGGATGAAATATGATTGCTTCCTACGGTTCGTATGTTGCTTTATTTAGTACTTTATTCTTTTTTTACGTAGTTTACGTTTCTCTAACTTCGCAAAAGCCTTGCACTAATTCTCCATGAGATTTCGAAGAATCCGAAGGTAAAGGTAATTCTACGTTAGAGTGAATTGTAACTTCGCCTCCGGCTTATCATACTTTTGAAGAGATGCCTTTAATTTGCGAAACAACAGACAAATAAAATGAATAATAACTTTTTGTTAGCTTTACGTTTTAAAGCATCAATTTTGACATTATTTTTTTATCCTAGCATCACTTGTCTCAGTGATGCTGCGGAAAATTGACAATTAGGATTTCAGGATCCAGCAACTCCCATTATGGAAGGTATTATAAACTTACATCATGATCTAATGTTCTTCATTTGTGTGGTTTCTATTTTTGTTTCTTGAATGCTGGGACGTACACTTTGACATTTTGAGTGTAAGCAGAATCCTGTACCTTCAACATTAGCCCATGGTACTTTAATTGAAATGATTTGGACAATTACTCCTGCTTTTATTCTTTTGGTAATAGCAATACCTTCGTTTTCATTACTGTACGCCATGGATGAAGTTATTTCACCGGCTATCACTGTTAAAACTCTAGGTCATCAATGATACTGGAGTTATGAATACTCTGATTACATAAACGAAGACGATGAATCAATTGCTTTTGACAGTTATATGATACCTGAAGAAGACCTAGAGCTTGGACAGCTTCGACTTCTAGAAGTTGATAACCACATGGTAGTGCCTGTAAACACTCATATTCGAGTTATTGTTTCAGCTGCTGATGTCCTTCATAGTTGAGCGGTACCCTCGCTAGGTGTAAAGTGCGACGCTATCCCGGGTCGATTAAATCAAACTTCTCTTTTTATTAAGCGAGAAGGTCTATATTATGGGCAATGTAGTGAAATATGCGGTATTAATCATGGATTTATGCCTATTGTCGTGGAAGCTGTATCTTTACCAAATTACGTCACTTGAATTTCCAACAAACTAAGTGAATAATTTTTCCAATGAGAATCTCACTATTCCAATTTATTTTAATAATACTAATTTTCTTCATTTTCTTTAAATTAAACTCAGAGCTTTATAGCAATTTTAAAGACATACTGATAAAGTTTTGAAAAGAAATGAAAAAATCAACTCGTAGAAAACTTTAACAACCTAAAAACTAAATGATTCCTTTATCACAAATTTCGAAGTCCGTTCAAAGACATCCTTTTCATCTTGTGGATCCTAGTCCCTGACCTTTTGTAGCTTCCTTATCCGCATTCTCTTGCGCAATTGGTGGTGTTATGTATATGCATGCTTACTTAAATGGAGGATCTGTCTTACTCACAGGTTTTATAATGCTTCTGATAACAATGTTTGTTTGATGACGTGACGTAATCAGAGAATCAACCTTCGAGGGTCATCATACAGGAGTGGTTCAGCAAGGTCTACGCTATGGAGTCATACTATTCATTGTTTCGGAGATTCTTTTTTTCTTCGCGTTTTTTTGAGCATTTTTTCATAGTAGCTTAGCTCCTACTGTTGAAATTGGTTCTATTTGACCACCAAAAGGAATTAGTGTTCTAAATCCTTGAGACATTCCTTTTTTAAATACTCTAATCTTACTTCTTTCGGGATGTACAGTAACTTGAGCACATCATGCAATGGTTGGCAATTATCGTACACAAGCTATAGTAGGTTTAACATTTACAGTTGTTTTAGCTGTGGTGTTTACATCACTTCAAGCATTCGAGTACAATATGGCTGATTTTAGATTATCAGATGGAGTTTATGGATCTACTTTTTATATGGCAACAGGATTTCATGGATTTCATGTATTTATAGGAACAGTGTCTCTAGCTATTTGTTTAATTCGTACAATACAATATCAATTAACGCAACAACACCACTTTGGATTTGAATCTGCTGCTTGATACTGACATTTCGTGGATGTCGTTTGGTTATTTTTATTCGTTTCCATTTATTGATGGGGAGGTTCCTAAAACAAAAAAATATGTTATGTTAAATTTTAGTCTTGTTATTCTAGCACTAGTTATTTTGATTTTTCAGAATATCCTTTTATTGAACGAAGAAACATTAATTTTGCTTTGTTTCGTTGTTTTTTGTTGAACAGCTGTCCAAAAACTTGGGACTTCTGTTTACGATGACTTAGCAGGTCGCTCTAATAAGATAGAAAATTTACTGAAGAGTTCACTTAACGAGACTCTAACTTCGGTACAAACTAGTATTAAATTACATAAAAAGTTCCAAAGTCTTTTCCTTAGTTTTAGAGCCTTAGGTAATCATTTTTTCAATCTAGTCTTTTTAGTAACTAATTACTTACCAAGCTATGCCTTCAATAGTAATGCCACTACCTATCCTAAACGTTTTATTTTTACTCGACGCTTAGAACAACAAACCACTAAGCTTCTTGCTCTTCTCCTTTGCCAAAAATTAGGTATGGCCGTCTCTACAAAATTATTTTGTATGAATGATTTGGAAATTAATTGCTTTTCTTGTTTTCACAAAATAGCCGCAAGGGAATATATTCAATCTATTTAATTCTAGTAGCGAGTATAGATGAACTGGTAAATTCATTAGCCTTCCAAGCTAATCTTTACGGGTTCGAATCCCGTTACTCGCTTAACTGGTGCATCGCCAAACAGGTAAGGCATTGGCTTTTGACGCCATCATGTAAAGGTTCGAATCCTTTTGCACCAGAAACCTTCAATGTAAGCTCGCTTGGTGAAAAGGTAAACACGATGGATTTAAAATCCGTTCTCTAACTTGAGTTACTGGTTCGAATCCAGTAGCGAGTACTTGCTTTATTTCCAAAAATTTAAATAAAAACAATAAAAACTTGAAAATGCGTCTACTAAAACGTCCAATTGTATCAATCTTTAATAACCATTTAATTGACTACCCAACTCCTATAAATATACATTATGCTTGGAATTTTGGTTTTCTAGCGTCTATGTGCTTAATCATACAAATTATAACAGGTATATTTTTAGCTATGCATTATACTCCACATGTTGACTTAGCTTTTGCGAGTGTCGAACACATTGCGCGCGATGTAAACTATGGTTGGTTACTACGTTACGCACACGCTAATGGGGCTTCCATGTTTTTTATTGTAGTTTATATGCACGTATTTAGAGGTCTTTATTTTGGTTCCTACGCTAAACCACGTCAATGAGTTTGAGTTATAGGTGTAGTGATACTTCTTTTAATGATCATAACAGCTTTTATTGGTTATGTTTTACCATGAGGGCAAATGAGTCTTTGAGGTGCCACTGTTATCACAAATTTAGTTTCAGCCATTCCATTAGTTGGGGATTCTATAGTAACCTGATTGTGGGGAGGTTTCGCAGTTGATAATGCTACTTTAAATAGATTCTTTAGCTTACACTACTTACTTCCCTTTGTTATAGCTGCCGCAACATTGGTACACTTGGCTGCTCTCCATCAAGACGGCTCCGGTAATCCTTTGGGTGTAGATTCCAATGTAGACAAAATTAGCATGTATCCTTATTTTATCGTCAAGGATCTTCTAGGTTTAGTTGTCTTTATATTATTTTTCTCTATATTTATTTACTTTTCTCCTAACTTGTTAGGTCATCCTGATAACTATATCGAAGCTAATCCTATGGTTACCCCAACACATATCGTACCCGAATGGTACTTTCTACCATTTTATGCTATACTAAGAAGTATACCTCATAAGCTTGGAGGAGTTATAGCTATGATTTCTGCCATCGCTATACTCGCTATACTTCCTTGAATACACAGTACGGAAATAAGAAGCTCTCGTTTTAGACCAATTTATAGACTTCTTTACTGAACCATGTTGGCATGTTGCCTCCTACTGGGTTGAATTGGTGGTATGCCTGTCGAAGAGCCATACGTTATGATTGGTCAAATTGCCAGCGTATATTATTTCTTCTATTTTTTAGTTTTATTACCCCTGTTAGGTAAAATCGAGCGATTCCTGCTCGAGTTTAAATTTTAAATTAAGGGTATGTTCATTTTCATGAACATACCCTTAATTTAAAGGCTTTATTTATGGGTGGAGGGACTTGAACCCCCACGATCTTTGATCATTAGAACCTAAATCTAATATGTCTACCAATTCCATCACACCCATGAAGTAAATACTCACTAATAACTACTTTCTAAGAGTAATGAATTTGATAACACCACCAGGATTTCTAGATAACTGAGTTTCTATCCTCTGCTTTTTTACGTTAGTTCGCTGGTGCATCGTCAGTACAATTGCCCCGATCATCGAAACTAATAGAATTAAGCCACAAACTAGAAATAACAAGCTAAAGCTTGTATAAAGAACACTACCTACAACTTCAATATTACTGATTCCATTAGTTTCAGCAGCTCAAGAAATTCATTTGGGATTTGATTCTATAGAATCAAAAAAAACTAGATTCATGTCTATAACGCTAGAAATTTGTGCAACAAGAATCAAACAAATTAAGAACCCAATTGGCAACACGGATAAACTACTAGCATTTGTAGGATTTGTCTTTACATTTAGCATCATGACTACAAACAAAAAAAGAACAGCTATTGCTCCTACATACACAATCAGAAGCATAAACGATAAGAATTCAGCTCCTAACAAAAGTAAAAGTCCAGCAACATTACAAAATACAATGATTAAAAAAAGAACAGAATGGACAGCATTGGACAATCCGATTACCATAACGGCAGAAGCCAATGCGAGACTTGAAAATAAATAAAACAGTGTGGTATCAGTATTCATAGGCGATTTTATAATATTTATTTAAGCGAAAAAGGGATTCGAACCCTCAACTTTAACCTTGGCAAGGTTATACTCTACCAATTGAGTTATTTTCGCTGGCGAAGCGAGCTCGGTTGGTTCGAGCAACAGATTGTGAATCTGGAGGACGTGGGTTCGAATCCCATTCTTCGCCTAATTTTGAGATATTTTATATTTTATAGACGCGATAGCTTTTCCTGGATTTAAGAATTTTGGACATGTCTTACTACAATTCATTATGGTATGGCATCTGTATAAGCGCATTTTATGATCTAGAAACTTTAGACGTAAGTTTGTAGAGTCATCACGTGTATCAACGATTCATCTATAAGCTTGGAGCAATACAGCAGGCCCTAAGTACTTATCGTGATTCCACCAGTAACTTGGGCAACTAGCTGAACAGCACGCACAGAGAATACATTCGTATAAACCATCAAGCTCTAAACGATCAGTCTTAGACTGAAGATGTTCNTTTTTTGAGGAATTCAAGCTTACTAGTCAAGGTTTTATCGACTTATACTGAGAGTAGAAATTTGTTAGATCCGGGACTAAATCCTTAATTATGTACATATGGGGTAAAGGATACACTGTTATAAATTTTTCTTTTGTATTGAGAGGTTTTAAACAAGCAAGTGTATTTGTACCATCAATGTTCATAGAGCAACTTCCACAAATTCCTTCACGGCATGAGCGTCTAAAGGCTAAAGTAGAGTCTTGTTTATCCTTTATTTGGATTAACGCATCCAAAATCATAGGACCGCACATTGATAATGAAATTGGATAAATAGAAAATCATGGCTGTTTATTTAGATACGGATTTCATCTGTAGACCCGTAGAAATTTACTAGAAGTCGCAGGGATACCTTTCTTAAATAAGTTTAATTTTTGTTTGTCTTGTCATAAGAAGTTCATAGTAGTATTTACGAGTTTAAAAAATACAAGACTAAAGAGAAAACTAGGGCTAACATTATTAACCAAGCCGTAAAATTAATATTACTAATTTTTAAGGAAAAGCCCAAGTCTCAAGTAATATGACGAGATCCATTTAACATGTGATACAAAAATAAGTAGAGAGATGCTAATACAAAATTAACTAGTCAAGGCACTAAATTAAGTCCCAGATTCACAATACTTATAAATAAAGGGTTAAAATTTAACCAAACAAAATTTTTAGATAAAACTAAGGCAGTAACCAAGCTAAGTGACAAAACTACGCCAGTGATTCTATGCCATATTGAAAAGACAGAAGCAACTTCTGGAGAGTAAACTGTGAGGTGAGGTGATATCGGTCGGTTTATAATTTTATTTAGCATTTAAAAAACATATTTTGTTTAAATTACCTGTATTTTTGTCTAGAATGGGATTTGAACCCATGACTCAAGAGTTTTCAGCCCTATGCTCTTACCACTGAGCTATCTAGACTTTACGGGTGAAGTAGGATTTGAACCTACGATGAATTTTCATGCCAATTTTCAAGATTGGTGCTTTAAACCACTCAGCCATTCACCCAAGAAATAAGAGATTAGAGTAGCAGGATTTGAACCTACAATCTTTTGCGCCCAAGGCAAATACGTTACCAGTTACGCTATACTCTAAAAAGATTTACGAAATTAAGTAAATAAAATTAAAAAGGCCATCATTAAAGCAAATAAAGCAATAGCTTCGGTTAAAGCGAAACCTAAAATGGTGTAACCAAATAGTTGTTGTTTAAGTGAAGGATTACGAGCATATGCCATAACCAGAGAACCAAAAACAATACCTACGCCGGCTCCTACACCTGTTAAACCAATTGTCGCTAAGCCAGCTCCAATCATTTTTGCACTTTGAAGAGTAACATTCATATTTATGTTTAGTATTTTTATCGTTATTAAGTTTAAGCCTCTTGATATAAGGCTAGAATTGGAATCGAACCAATCTTAAAAAGATTTGCAATCTTTTGCATAACCACTTTGCTATCTAGCCCGTTTTAGTTAACGGAAGTAGGATTTGAACCTACGACTCTTGGATTATGATTCCAATGTTCTAACCAACTAAACTATTCCGCCTCACTTTTAGATTCGACGAGTTCTTGTTTTTTTACAACCGTTGTGAGGAAGAGAAGTTTGGTCGCATAAAGATAAAATGTTTAAAGAAGTTAACTTTAAAGATTTAATTGCAGTTTTTTTGTTTTTTCCGAATCCTTTTATTTTAATATGGGCATAACTATAGCCAAGTTTTAGGCTATGGTCAGCTATAGTCTTAGATGTAGAAGTCACTATCATTGAAGTAGATTTCTTTACACCACGAGACTTTTTGGAACCAGTAGAAGTTCAAAATAATACGTTGCCTGAAAAATCTGTTAAAGAATACACAACATTATTGGATGTAAACAAAATTGAAATGACAATAGATTTTTGGATTTTTCATACGTTTTGCAGTATTAGTTGTTTAACCGCCTAAGATTCCCATATAAGATAGTAGTTTTAGGAAAGATAGAATTACGCTCGAGTTCGGTATGGTGTCGTGTATTTATCAAATTCTACTTTTTTAGTTAAACAAAATAAGGATCTTATTCCCATTCGAGTGCTCCTTTACACCACTCGTAAATAAATCCTATTGTCAAAATTACTAAAAAGACCACCATTGTTCAAAATCCAAAAGTAGGGATTCTTCCTAGAACTAGTGATCAAGGAAAAAGAAAGCTGACCTCTAGATCAAAAATTAAGAATAAAATAGCAACAAGGTAAAATCTAACATCAAATGTTGCTCGAGCATCGTCAAACGGATTAAATCCACACTCATAAGCACTTACTTTTTCTTGGTCTGCTTTTTGGGGAGTTACTAAGTAAGAAAGCAAAAAAATAACTAGAGACAATAGAGATGAAACCAACAAAAAGAGTAGTATCACAGAGTATTCACTAAAAATTATGTTCATTGTTATAAAGTTTTTAAGGTAATCAGTTAAAACCTAGCAAAATTCCTGCGACTAAGAAAACTCAGCCCAAAGAAAGAGGCAAAAGTATTTTTCAGCCCAAACGCATCAATTGGTCGTAACGATAACGTGGAAAAGACGATCTAACTCAAATAAATCCAAATAAAAGTAATGTAGTTTTCAACCCGAATCAAATAGAAGCCGGTACTCAGTATAAAATAGCTAAATTAAAAGGCGGTAATCAGCCACCTAGGAAGAGAGTAGTTGTTAAACTACACATTAGTATCATATTAGCATATTCTCCTAGGAAAAACAAAGCAAATCCCATAGCAGAGTACTCTACATTGTAACCAGCTACTAATTCAGCTTCAGCTTCAGGAAGATCAAAAGGAGCTCGGTTGGTTTCTGCTAATATCGAGATATAAAACATGATAAGGATCGGGAAGAGTGGAACTCCATACCAAATAGCTTGTTGCGCCAAAACTATTTCGGTAAAATTTAAAGATCCTGAACATAGTAAAACGTTTATCAGAATTAAACCTATCGACACCTCGTAAGATACCATTTGGGCTGCAGAACGTAAAGCGCCTAAAAAAGCGTATTTAGAATTGCTGGACCAGCCTGCTGTAATAATACCGTAAACTCCTAAAGAAGAAATAGCCAGTATGTATAATACCCCAACATTTATATCTGAGTAAACCATCCCTTCACCTAGTGGTAGTACGCATCAGGAGACTAATGCTAATAAAAATGTTACTATTGGAGCTAAGATAAATATAACTAAATTCGCACTTGAAGGAAGAACAGTTTCTTTGACAAATAATTTTAACCCATCTGCTAAAGGTTGAAGTAAGCCAAATATTCCTACTACATTGGGACCTTTCCGGCGTTGCATGGCGGCCATTACTTTGCGTTCAGCTAAAGTCATATAAGCAATTGCGATAAGTAATGGTAAGATTATAGTAAGTATTTTTAAAAGCGTGGTGATTAAAATCATAAATATTAGTTTTTTAACCCTAGTTTCAGGTTATCCCAAGAACGGTAGAGCCATTCTCGTCGTAAACATAGAAATTAATTCAATGTCTAGAAATAAAAATAAGACTAGAAAAATACTTAAACCCATAACAAGAGAATTTAGTTTACTTATAGGATAAGTAACCAGCAGAGCTCGAGAAACATCAAAGTACATGCTTTTGATTAGCCTAATATAATAAAAACAAGCTATACAACTCATCAAAACAGAAAATACTACTAATCCATAAGCATTATTTTGCAAGGATGCAAGTAGCACAAAAATCTTTGCAAAGAATCCTGCTAAGGGTGGAATTCCAGCCATAGAAAACAGAAGAAAAGTTAGCGTTAACGCTAAAACAGGATTTACTTTACTTAATGAAGTTAAGTCTTTTAAGTAACGAATCTGGTGATGATTAGGGTAGCGGTGGTATCGTAAACTAATCACGAAAGAGAAAGTACCAAGCATCATTATTATATAAATAATAGCGTAGAAAACAATGCTCGAAACTCCCTCTAATTCGCCGGTTGATAGTGCTATTAAGAAAAATCCTACATGATTTATAGAACTATAAGCAATAAAACGCTTTCATTTTGTTTGAGAAAAAGCACTTAAAGTACCTATTAGAATAGATAAGGCTGCACAAAAAATTATAAGATTTTCTCAAATAGGGAAGAAATCATGAAAACTTAATACTAAAAAGCGAAGTAATAAACTTAATACGGCTAATTTTGGTAGTATCGAAAAAAAGGCAGTTATCGATGTTGGCGATCCTTCATAGACATCAGGTGATCACATATGAAAAGGTGCTGAACTTAGCTTGAAAAGAAATGCTACGGTGATAAAAGTTAAACTAATTATAACACTCGGGTACGAATAAATTTCATTTATCCCCATTCCAGTAAAAAATTTGGAGAAATCGCCGAGATTAGTCAACCCTGTTAACCCGTATAAAGTAGAAGATCCAAATAGCAACAATGCTGATGAAAAAGCTCCTAGAATAAAATATTTTAGACCTGCTTCAGTTGAAAACTCAGAAGTTCTCTTGAAACTAGCTAGAACATAAAAGGCTAAACTTTGAAACTCAACTGCAAGATAGATTGTTAACAAATCATAAGCTTGTATAATAAATAGAATAGCTACTAATGCAAGTAGTATTAGTATCCAGTACTCATACGAGTTGATTTTTTCATTTGAAATGTAGGAAAAAGACATAAAATACCATCCTACTGAAGAGAAAAGTATAACTAGTTTTGCTCCGTGAACAAAAAAATCATGCATTAGAAAGCAGTTTCAACTTACTAGATTTAAAGGTACCGAATAAAGTACTAGAAGAATACTTAGAATAAGAACTTGCAGCGTAAGTCAACCTATATTTAAAGTTAATAAGGGATAACCAATTTTTGAAGAGGTGCTATATAGTACACCGTATACAAGTAGTACACAAATGCTTATTATCATGTAGACTTCTGTTAAGATTGAGTATATATCGTACGAAAAACTAGTCATATTTAAGATAAGATTTTATTCATTTTATAGCAAAAGTTCTAAGACGTATCTTGGCATCTCAACGGACAAAATTCTTAAGGCGAGTAAAAAAACAAACTTGGTTTTTCTGTTGTGCACATAATCGTCAATAAGTGTCCCTAAACCAGACCGTACATGGAGAAAGAGAAAAGTTTGGATAAGTAAGACCATTTCAAAGTCAACAAAAAATCCAGGAACTATAAATAAAGATGAAAGCCTAAAAGTTCATCAATAGAGGTTACGGGTTGTTAAAAACAATAAATTCATTTTAGCAAGTTTAATTACGGGGTATAAGAAAACTGTTCCAGTAAACTAGTTACAGAAAAATGTATTTCGTTTAAGAAAGCATTAGGGTAAATCCCCATCCACAACGTTAGAGCAACTAGTGGAAATAAGATCCAAAATTCTCTTCGAGAAATGTCTTGAAAACTACTGTAATACTGTAGTTTTAGTAAACCAAAACTAACGCGGTTAAAAAGTCAAATTGAGTAAGCAGCCCCTAGTATCATACTAATTGCAGTGAAAAATGTTAGTAACGTGTTTACTTGGAAAGCTCCAATTAAAACCAAAATTTCACCTATAAAACTACTAGTACCTGGAAATCCCATATTTGCGAAAGTAAAGAATAGAAAAAACACAGTGAACATTGGCATTACTTGAGATAGCCCGCTATAATACTTAACAATCCGCGTTTTATGACGATCATACAACACACCCACACATAAAAATAATGCACTAGAAACTAAACCATGACTTAGCATTAGTAGTATACTTCCTTCAACTCCTTGAGTATTTAGCGTAAAAATTCCTATTGTCACGAATCCCATATGCGAAACAGAAGAGTAAGCAATTATCTTTTTTAAATCTACCTGTCGTAACGTCGTCAAAGAAGCATAAATAGCTGCAATTAAACTTAAAGTATAAACTAAAGGAGTGAAATATATAGTTGCCATAGGAAACATAGGTAAAGAGAATCTTAAGAAACCATACCCACCCATTTTAAGAAGAATTCCAGCTAGTATAACTGAGCCTGCAGTTGGAGCTTCTGCATGTGCTTCCGGTAATCATATATGAAACGGGATCATAGGTATTTTAACAGCAAAACTAGCAAAAAAAGCTAGTCAAAGTAAAATTTGACGAGATTCCGTGAACTCAGTATTTCAAAGTATTTGCAAGTCAGTAGTACCTGTTTGAAAGTATATGAGAAGGAGAGCAACTAGCATTAGTAAAGAGCCAACTAAAGTATATAAGAAAAACTGATATGCAGCTCGGATTTTACGTTCTCGAGAACCTCAAATACCAATAATCAAGAACATTGGTATTAGAACACTTTCAAAGTAAATATAAAATAAGAAAAGGTCTAAAACACAAAATACTTGAATCAGTAAAAACTCTAGTAATAAAAAGCAGATAAGATACTCTTTAACATGTATTTGTATGGAACCTCAACTTACTAAAATACACACAACTATAAGAAAAGCTGTTAATAGAATAAAAAATAAAGATATACCGTCAATCCCAATTGTGTAATAAAAATTTAAAGAAGAAAATCAACTGTAAGTTTTTGAAAATTGAAACAGTGATGTTCCTTGATCAAACTGCAACCAAAGGCTTACGGAGGACAGAAAAGTGAAGCATGCTGTTCATAGAGCAACAATACGACACAAATGAACGTTTGTACTTGGGATTAAGAAAAGAGTCAAAACTCCCAGTAAAGGAATTACCGAAGTAAGTACAAGGGGATTGTAAATTTCCATCTTATTTATGTGTATTTGTATGAGTCTAGATTGATTCGAACAATCAACCTTACGCTTATCAAGTTGCAATCGATACCTAAAGTACCTTTGCTTAAAACTACACGTGATAGTTTCCTATCATGTAGCTTCCTTTCCTTAATGCTTTTGTTGAAATATCAAGGAAATAAATACAATTAGCTTATTTTTTCCGTTATAAAAAAACATTTGCTTAAGTATTTTGCCCTAATTTTTTCATGTTTCAATTTTCTATCTATAAAATTTTTAGAGTCTTACTTTGTACCAAAGAGAGTAAAGATTCAAATTAAATGCACGCTATTTAATTCTTGCCTCCTAAATTAGTTAAAAATATTACTAATTTTACTAATTTTGTTTAGAGTAATGATACTTTCAGTAAGTTCCTGTACGTACTCGTAAATCTTATGTACATAATCTAGCTTTAATTTAAATTCTTAAGAAAATTATAAATCATGCTTAACATCTGAACCTTAAGATGGTAAGGTTTTCACTTACATAGATAAATTAATTCGTAATATAAAAACGGATATTTTCGTATATAATACTTAGATATCAACATGTCACACGCGTACGCTCTAACCTTTAAGCTATAGACTCAGAATAATTTCGTAGTTAAACAAAAAAAGGTAAAATAAGGAAAAGACCCAAGAGAGATGAGCTCAGACTAAATAAAGGTGAGTGGAGAAACAAGACCAGAACTAGAAATAAACAAAGGCCTAATATTGTAAAGAAAATATAGTGAGTGAGTTGACCTGTTTGTAGTTTAGACAATGAACTTGATCAAAGAGGCATTAATTTTGCCAAACCGTATGGCCCTAATAGCTCAATAAAACCACGATCTAAATTCTTAAAAGAGACTAAATATCCAAAATGCATAGAAGGATACACAAGAAACCTATTGTACAAAATGTCAAAATATCATTTTTTGTTGACTAAAAAAGTAAAAAAAGAAAGTGTTCTAGGAAACTTTAGAAAAAAGTAAAAAGCAGGAGTTAAGTTAATAAAACTAGCTAGTGAAATCCCTAAAATACTCAAGTGAAATGGTAACCATTTTGTTACTACAGGTAACCATTCGGCTTCTACAAAGTTTGAGTGTTGGGGTAAAATAAGAATCGAAGAACCTCAAAAGTTTGTACCTAAACCAATGAAAAAGTCTCTGGTTAAGTATCCCACAAAGATACTTCCAATACCTAAAATTATTAAGGGTAAAGACATTAGAAACGAGGATTCATGAATTGTATTAACTATAACTCGATTAGAATTTGTACTATTCATAAATGTTAAATAAATAAGTCGAAATGAGTAAAACGATGTAAAAAAAACGGACATGCTACCCAACCAACATGAAAAGGCACCATAGCTTAGATTTAGATTTGGATATAAAGACATCTGCGTTAACTCGAGTATAAAATCCTTTGAGTAGAAGCCCGCTAAAAATGGGAAACCTGCTAAAGCTAAAGACCCAACCAACATTAGTGAGTACGTTAGTGGTAAAAATTTTAACAAAGAACCCATTCTACGCATATCTTGTTCATCAGAAACCGCATGTATTACAGATCCAGCGCTTAAAAATAAAAGCGCTTTGAAAAAAGCGTGATTTGTTAAGTGAAACATACTAACGTTGTAACAAGAAATACCACAAGAGAAAATCATGTAACCCAACTGACTACACGTAGAATAAGCAATAACTCTCTTTAAGTCATTTTGAAAGACACCTGTCATAGCAGCAAAAAATGCTGTCAGAGATCCAAATACAACGAGAGTAAACAAAACCACAGGAGAATATTCAAGTAAAGGAGAAAATCTTACCATTAGAAACACGCCAGCTGTTACCATTGTAGCTGCATGTATTAAAGCTGAAACTGGAGTTGGCCCTTCCATAGCGTCAGGTAATCAAGTATGTAAACCAAGCTGAGCAGACTTACCCACTGCACCTATAAACAAAAAAATACCTGCAAGCGTTAAGCCGTGTATGTTAAAACCCATAAAGAGAAGGTAGTAATCTGTAAAGAAAGGTACCATAGAAAAAATGGTCATGTATTCTACTGAGTGGAAGATATAAAAAATTACAAGAATTCCTAAACTCAAACCAAAGTCACCAATACGATTAACAACTAAGGCTTTAATTGCTGATTGATTAGCTGCTAATCGTGTATATCAAAAATTAATTAACAGGTAGGAAGCTAAACCTACACCTTCTCATCCAAGAAACATTTGGATTAAGTTATCCGAGGTTACCAAAACTAACATAAAAAATGTAAAAATTTCTAAATACGACATGAAGCGCGGGCAATGGGGGTCATTTTCCATGTACTTTATAGAATACAAATGAACAAGGCTGGAAACTACAGTAATAACTATTAGCATTACGGATGTAAGACTATCGAATAAAAAACCTCAGGAAAGATTAAAAATCCCAGATTCAATTCATGGTGCTAAATATATATAACATGTTGTCCCCGATAAACCAACTTCGTAAAATATAAGTATTGCCAAAAAAGTTGATAGTAAAACACAAGTTGTTGATAAGATAGCTGCTCCGTAACGACCAAGCCATCGTCCTCCAAAACCTGTAATTAAAGAACCCAGTAGTGGCAGCGCTAAAATAAGTAAATACATAACAAAAATTAAATTTTTATAACCTAAATTTTAAATTTAATGGTTTTGGTTTCAGTAGTAAAAAGTTTAGTAGTTGACTATCGCAATATAGAATTGTATTTCGAATAATATTCCCAACTTTTATGTCAACTGGTTGTACATCTAAGTTTTTTTTGTTAAAGCTAAAAATATTGAGTCAGTAGTCAGTAGTTTTTTTACTAATACTAGATTTTTGGTTAAAACTTTACGAAGTATGTTTTGTTTTGCCAGAAAGCTATTTTCGATATTAAAAGCTTCTAAAGCGTTCGCTTCTACAATTTGCTTTCGAGATTTTAAAGATTTTAAGAATAAAGGAAGAAAAAAATGTAGTAATATTGTGTATAGAACTATAAAAGTGATAAAAAGTCAGAAGATTTGAGAGAAAACAATAATACGATCTAATTGTGGCATACTAATTTAATTTTTAATGCATATCTAAAACATCATTGAGATATATGCAAGTCAATAAAGTAAAAACGTAAGCTTGTAAGCCAGCTATACCTAATTCAAGTCCAATTAGAGCCAGTAGAAGACCTAAAGGAATTAAATGAAAAACGGCTAGTAGCCCCCCTGCTGAAAGCATCGTCCAAGAAAATCCGGCAATTATTTTTAGTAATGTATGTCCAGAAGTCATATTTGCGAATAAACGAATTGATAAAGTAAAGACCCTAATTGTGTAGGACACAAACTCAATAGTTACAATCAAAGGAACAATAATCAAAGGAACACCACGAGGTAAGAAAAGTGCAAAAAATTTTACACCATGAGTTTGTATACCGATAATATTTATACCAATGAAAATCGATAAAGCTAGCCCAAATGTGAAGATTATATGACTAGTAACAGTGAAGCTATAAGGAATCATACCAATTAAGTTACAAAACAACAGAAGTAAGTGCAGAGAAAAGATAAACGGGAAATAAGACTCCCCTTTAGATCCTAAGTTGTCCTGAACCATACCAACTGTGATTTCGTATAAATACTCCTTTGTAGATTGTCAGTTATTCGGGATTAAGCTACTCTTGTAAAAACTAAGACTTAACCAAAAGAGAAGTACTGTAGTAGAAATTAACAAAAATAGTGAGGAGTTCGTTAGTGAAAAATTCCATCCTGAAATACTTAAAGGGAAGATTGTTACAATTTCAAATTGTTCTAGAGGACTTGCGATAACAAATTGATTTAACATTTTTATTTAGTTTTTAGTGTTTTTATTTAGCAGCCTTAGTTTTAAACGTGTATCTAAATTTCGGTGCAGTCAGGAGAAGAAGGACTTGAACCTCCAACCATTGGTTTTGAAAACCAGAGCTCTACCATTGAGCTATTCTCCTTTATTTAAAACTTAATTTTAACGAGGAATAAAATAAAGATCTAATACCTCGAGTTTGTTGGCTGATGTAGGCTTAAAATTTAACAAGAAAGTAAAAGTAGTTTTATTTGGAAGACTTTGGAAACAATTGATAAGTCTACTTGGATACATAAAATGCAACTTTGAAGATAGTTGGTTGTCTTGAAATAAAAAAGATTTTTGCTGATAAAGGAATAAGAACTTGCTATTTTCGTTTATAAACACATGGTTTAGGCAAGACTCTAAAAATCAAAATAGTTTATTTTTTCTTAACGTGATAGTAAAGTACGTGTTATTTGAAAAAGTTTTCTCCTTAGAATACTTGAAGAAAAATCTCTGGTTGGTAAGTCACTCAGATGTTAAAGCTGAAGATACTATTGTTGGTTTGTCACTAAAAACTGAGGAATCTCTAGAGACAACTTGGGTATGTAGTGTTAGATCGCTTAGACTACACTCACACAAATTTTTTGGAGCGAAGCTAGTGTTTTTATCCAGAAGATCAAATTTACCAAAAGAGAAGTAGTGAAGTTTTAATCGAGGGTTTTTTATTTGATCCATAGCTTTATGATTTGTGTTGGGGGTGGAAAATTTTCTTGTTATGGAAGTAATCGGATTTGAACCAATAATTTTATGTATGCAAAACATATGCTTTACCAAATTAAACTATACTCCCAAATCTTAAATTTGTAGTTACTCTTTAGTACGTGTTTTTTAATAAGCAGCTAAGACTCGGTGATTTATATTAAATTAAAAAGTAGGTTTTATTGTTTTATTGAAATAAAACAATAAAAAACGCTTCTTTTTAGTTTTCTTTAGCTCCGAATAAAAACCCCCATTAAGGGAACCTTAAAGAGAAACATAGTAATAGGAACTAAAGAATAGTATTAAGTAAAGTATTGTTAGTATATGTTAATATAGAGTAATAGGAACTAAAGAATAGTATTAAGTAAAGTATTGTTAGTATATGTTAATATAGGGAAAGGGGGAGATGGTTGAGTGGTTTAAAACAACGGTTTGCTAAATCGTCACGTGTTATACTAGCACGTCATGGGTTCGAATCCCATTCTTCCCAGATTAATAAATATATGTGCCTTGAAGGATTCGAACCTACACTAACCAGTTTAGAAGACTGGCGTTTTATCCATTAAACTAAAAGCACCACTGTAACAACATGTTTCAGTTAATCTAAAGGGAGTAGGATTCGAACCCACGATTAATTAGTATAAATGGATTTACAGTCCATCGCTTTAAACCACTCAGCCACCCCTTCTTGATAGGGGGTTATTTTTTATCCACTAATAAAAAAGTTTTTTAAAATAAAGTATTTCGTAGTACTTACATAGTTTTATACCAAGACAAAATCACTCAAATCAAAAAAGTCTTGTAGAAATCTATAATCTTTATTGATCAAACTAAAAACAAAACGGTCACAAAAAAGTAAATCTATTTCGTTTAACTCTTTACGTCATTAAGGAATGAATCCACTGAGGTATATTGTAAGAAACATATAAACCAAAGTATTTACCATTAAGTACATTGTAGTAGTTGATCACTCAATCTCTTTAGATCTCAAAACAAAATTCATAATATGAATTTTGTTTTTAACCGAATACGCTTTAAGAGTATTCTAGAATGCTTGTGAGTGAACGATAAACCTTTTTCTTAGGGGTAAAGTCATTATGCTTTATCCCCCCCTCTAAAATCAAAATTTAGAGGCTAATTCTGGGAAATTACTCTTTAATATCTTTAACTCCTATAATCACATTTGATTACACTAAATTTTAAACATACATAATCCCACCGCAAACCATAATACTATTCTTCTTGATAGGCTGGACCTCGTTTTTGTCCGTGAAAATAGGGATTTCGTATCTCACGATAAAAACAGCCAAGATACTCTAGACTTTTCAAACCTTCGCAAAAAGTCAACAAAAGGCATTAGCCAAGCTGAATAATAATTTTTTATTACTGATTTAACTAAAATAAATAAAACATTTTTAAACTTGATACACATAGTTCAGATTTAGGGATTACCAAAAGTACCAATGTCTTCGCTGATTTTCTTTATTAACCTCAATAAGAAACTACTATTCCTTGACCACCCAGCCGATTATGGTCAAATTTGATCTTCTGGATAAAAACACTAGCTTCACTCTAAAACTTAGTATTAGCTTAAATAAAATTAATACTTTCTACAGTCAAATTACGATTACTACATATGCTTAAAAACTACTTAGTAGTATCTATGTTACAAAAATCGCTACTTCAAATTTATTTAAGCTTCTAACAACCCTAGATTTTTTTGATTTTTTAGAGTCAATTGTAAATTTATTTTGATATGCAGCCGTAGACTGGGAACAAAATCACTTACGTATCCGGCAATTGAAAAAATTTCTAAAAACAACTAGTAACTTGTTAAAAGCTTAATTTAAGATTTATTGTTCAATTTCAGTGAAAAATATTTAATGAATACTCAAGAGGCCTTAAAACTTTTTGCCCCAAACGTCATAAGAGCGTCGAGAGAAGTTTCTCTCAGCGTATGCTAAGCATCTTTTCAACTTGTCTCTTATGGGACTAATTCTTTGATGTGGGATAATACATTTTGGCGACAGGTATCCTAAATGCATGTTATTTGTTGCAACAAAATTCATACTTTTTGCATGAAAATAGTATTAAATGGGATAAAACTAGGATTTTATTAACATTTTTCCTTAATTATCTTGTTTTAGTACATAAATTATATGCTATTTTAATCTCTTCATACATTAATTACAATTCGTTAATTTAGTAGGGGAGGTAAAAAACTTTTACTCTAAGTAGTTACAAAACACGCTTCTTTTTTAACTTTCATTTACTCCGTGAAAAAAACACGCTATTAGGGAAAAGCAGCTTTACTATTATACGCTTTCTGATAGCTCAATGGTAGAGCGTATGGCTGTTAACCATTAGGTTGTAGGTTCGAATCCTACTCAGAAAGAAAAAAGGGCAATTAACTCAACTGGTAGAGTGTTTCATTTACATTGAAAATGCTAATGGTTCAAATCCATTATTGCTCATTACATAGAAATTTACTCAAACTCAAGGTTGTGTTTGTAGCTTAATTTGGATAAAGCAGTAAACTACGAATTTAAAGACTGAAAGTTCAAGTCTTTCCAAACACGATTTTCCTCATGAGTGTGTAGCTTAGTTGGATAAAGCAGTAAACTTTTAATTTATGGATCTTAGGTTCAAATCCTAATACACTCAGATTATAACTTATTTTGATATGTCCTTTCTCGGCAAGACCTTTCCAGTGAACATTTACATTGCTGAACTTTTTTTTAGAACACTTTACGTTTTCATCAGTTTTATCTTTTGTACAATTATCTTATTTTATCACGTGGACCTCATTCTACTACTAGAAACATATCCTTTTTTAAAATTCTCTCACAAAAAATTTATTGCTACTCAAGTAACAGATCTATTTGATACAGCATGTGTTTTATGTGTTTGGTTCTCTTTTACCGCAGTATTTCCTTTGGTATACTATCAAACTTATTTATTCTTATGTGCTAGTTGATACAAGTACCAAGTAATTTTTTTTAAAGAATTATGTTTATGTGTTTGGTTCTCTTTTTTGGCTTCTATTTCTATTTTTCATATTAACCTTCTTCCGAGAGTACTGGAATTTTTTTCTCATTGAGAAATGCGCGGCAATCATTTGTTTCTTCAAGTTGAAGTCGAGTCTAGAATTTCACTTTATGTATATTGGATCTTATCATTTCAATGTTTTTTTGGTTACTTAATTTACACCCTTTTATTTTTGTTTGTAAACTTGTTCTACTTAGTTGACATAACCTCTTTTTACAAACTATTACAAACTTACAGAAAACAAGGTATATTTATGACTATAGTGTTAATTTTTTTCTTAGCGCCACCAGAACCTTCCTTGCAATTATTTTTAGTTTTAATTGTAATACTACTTTACGAGTTGTTATTCTTGTTTAGTTGCCTTAAATTTTATCAGACAAGTCGTCTAGTTTTTAGATAATACTAGACTAAAACCCAAACCTCAAAAATGCCTACTATTAATCAATTACTAAAAAAACCAAGAAAATCAAAATTTCTTAAATCCAAATCTATGGCGCTCAGGAATTGTCCCCAAAAAAAAGGTATTTGTGTAAGAGTATACACAACAAATCCAAAAAAACCTAACTCTGCAGAACGTAAAGTTGCGAAAGTTCGTTTAACAACAGGAAAAGCCGTAATAGGTTATATACCTGGAGAAGGTCACAACCTTCAAGAGCACTCATTAGTCCTAGTTCGTGGAGGTCGAGTTAAAGACTTGCCTGGAGTACGCTACCATTTTATAAGAGGAGTTTACGATCTTCACGCTGTCGGAAAGAGAAAAAAGCAAGATCCAAATACGGTAAAAAACGTTTAGACTTATCAAGTTAGCTCCTATCGTTTAGTGGTTCAGGACAGTGCTTTTTCGTAGCATAAACGTGGGTTCGAATCCCACTGGGAGTAATAGTTATACACGGGATAGAGTAATTTGGTCAACTCGTTAGGCTCATGATCTAAAATTGTAGGTTCGAATCCTACTCCCGTAACTTTAAACTTTCATCCAAAATATGTCTCTAAGTACTAAATACCTAAAAAAGAAGTAGCTGGCACTAAAAGCCGTCGGTTAAAAAAACGCTACATACGAAAGAACTGACTTACAAAAGTTAATTCTTCCAGTTTTATGAGCTACAATTTAATACCTTATTTTTACAGAAAACAAGGTATTCTTTTAAATAATAAAATAATTGCACAAATTTGTACAGAGGAGTTCGGTACTTTATTCAGTATTAATATTTGAACGTTTCTTTTTTGCAGAAATTCTTATTAACTTTAGACAATGGGGTAGTTAGAAATATGAACTACAAAAAATACATAAACATATACACAAGAAAGAGTTTGATCCTGGCTCAGAATGAACGTTAGTGGTTAGCTTAACACATGCAAGTTAGATGGGTTTAATGTTTTAAACCAAATAGCGAACGGGTGAGTAATGCGTAGAAATTAACCTTAAAGTCTCCTAGTAAATCCTTATAAAAATTTATTTGCTTTAAGAAAAGTCTACGTAAGATTAAGTAGTTGGTAGAATAAAAGTTTACCAAGCTTACGATCTTTAGTTGGTCTGTGAGGATGAACAACCACATTGGAACTGAGAAACGGTCCAAACTCAATTAAGGAGGCAGCAGTGAGGAATTTTGGGCAATGAGCGAAAGCTTGACCCAGCTAAACCACGTGTGTGACGAAGATATTTAATTGTAAAGCACTTTATTTAGAACACAATAATGATAGTTTTTTAAAAAAGTCCTGGCTAATTTCGTGCCAGCAGCCGCGGTAAAACGAAAAGGGCAAACGTTATTCAGATTAATTGGGCGTAAAGAATACGTAGGTGGAAAATTAACTAACAACCTAAAAATTAAATTTCATTTTTAAAAAGGTTATTAAAGTAATCTTCTTGAGTTCAGGGGAGGAATATGGAATTTTGAGTGTAACGGTAAAATGTTTTGATATTCAAAGGAACTTCGATGGCGTAGGCAATATTCTAAACTGACACTGACACTGAGGTATTAAAGCGTGGGTAGCAAAGGGGATTAGATACCCCCGTAGTCCACGCCTTCAACGATGAGTGTTTATTTTTGGAACTTATTTCAGAAATATAGTTAACGTATTTAACACTCCGCCTGGGAACTACGATCGCAAGATTAAAACTCAAAGGAATTGACGGGGACCTGCACAAGCAGTGGAGCATGTGGTTTAAATCGACAATACGCGCGAAACCTTACCAATTTTTGTATAATACGATAAAGTATTACAGGTGTTGCATGGCTGTCGTCAGTCCGTGCCGTGAGGCGTTTGGTTCATTCCAACAAACGGACGAAACTCCTATGTATTTGTAACGTAATACAAACTGCCAAGGATATCTTGGAGGAAGGAAGGAATGACGTCAAGTCCGCATGACCCTAATGAATTGGGCTACTTTCATGTGCTACAATAGTACTTTCAAAAAGAAGCAAAAACGTAAGTTTAAGCAAATCTTTAAAAATTACTTTGTTCGGATTGTTTTCTGCAACTCGAAAACATGAAGTTGGAATTGCTAGTAATCGTAGATTAGAATGCTACGGTGAATTTGTTCTCAGGTCTTGTACACACCGCCCGTCACGCTATGGGAATTCTTTTCATCTGAAGATTTTTAATAAAATTTATGGTGAATGAAAGACTGAAGTGAAGTCGTAACAAGGTAGCCGTAGGGGAACCTGTGGCTGGAAAATACAAATAAATTTTCTACTACCCCATTAAATTAATTTTTAACATAATGTTAAATCAAATAAATTGTATAAGTATCTCATCCTTATTATTTCTTATTAGCATTCTAGGTATTTTTCTGAATCAAAAAAATATATTAGTTATGTTAATGTCGCTAGAAATGATGTTTCTAGCTGTGAGTTTCAACTTAATTCTTTCATCTATTTATTTAGATGATATAGTTGGTCAAGTCTTTTCCTTATTGATTTTGACGGTGGCTGCCGCTGAGTCTTCAATAGGTTTAGCTATTTTAGTTGTTTACTATCGTATTCGTGGTACAATTACAGTAGAATTAATGAGTTTAACAAAGGGGTAA